AATTCGGATACTGATAGAATCTTTCCAATTCTTCTTTGTACTAGATTACTACAATACTTTAAGTAGATTTCACTTCATTTATTAGAATATAATATTTGTCATTTAGTTTAGTTTTTATTTTTCTTTATGAGATTTTCCATTTTAAAAAGGAGTGTTTATGTCACGTTACAGAGGGCCTCGTTTCAAAAAAATACGCCGTCTGGGGGCTTTACCAGGACTAACCAGAAAAGAGCTTCCAGTTAGAAGAGTTCGAAGCGAACAATCGCTCTCCAGTAAAAAATCTCAATATCGTATTCGTTTAGAAGAAAAACAAAAATTGCGTTTTCATTATGGTCTTACAGAACGACAATTGCTTAAATACGTTCGTATCGCTGGAAAAGCGAAAGGGTCAACCGGTCAGGTTTTACTCCAATTATTAGAAATGCGTTTGGATAACATACTTTTTCGATTGGGTATGGCTGCGACTATTCCTCAAGCCCGTCAATTAGTTAACCACAGACATGTTTTAGTTAATGGTCGTATAGTAGATATACCAAGTTATCGTTGTAAACCTGAAGATATTATTACAGCCAAGGATGAACAAAAATCGAGAACTCTAATTCAAAATTCTCTTGAATCAGCCCCCCGCAAACAATTGCCAACCCATTTGACTCTTCATCCAGTCCAATATAAAGGATTAGTCAATCAAATAATAAATAGGAGATGGGTTGGTTTGAAAATTAATGAATTGCTGGTTGTAGAATATTATTCTCGTCAGACTTAAACCTCGTTAAAATAACAAGAATTTTGATCCGAGTATTTTTCCCCATTCGTGTATAGAAGTGGGTGTAGGAAAATTGTTATTCCTTGCCCACTTTATCCACAATTTTCTATATTACAGAAACAAATTAGGAATAGAGAATGCATATCAAAGTTGCAATAATGTTATCTATTATTATTTCAAATATTGAGGTCAGTAACATTGACTGAACTTGGTAAGGCTGCGGAAAGAGAGGGATTCGAACCCTCGGTAAACAAAAAGCCTACATAGCAGTTCCAATGCTACGCCTTGAACCACTCGGCCATCTCTCCTACATAATGATTATGTCCCTAAACCGAGTGAATAGTGAGGCATTTATATCCCATTTGCGTAGGCGTACACAATACAATCAATTGAAACTAAAAAAATAGAAAGAATTTGTTGTTTTTTTTTTTTTCAAAAAAAAAAATCTACTTAAAAGCCTAGCGTAGAATAAAGTAATTTGATTAATAAGTCCATTTTTACGTTATTTCGTACTGTATTGTACAATTCCTTTGTTTGGGGAATTATTTTATCACGCGATAAAAAATGAAATTATAGAATGGATTGCTACCTATGACTAGATCTCGGATAAATGGAAATTTTATTGATAAGACCTTTACCATTGTAGCCAATATCTTATTACGAATAATTCCGACAACTTCTGGAGAAAAAGAGGCATTCACTTATTACAGAGATGGTGCGATTTGATTCTTTTTTTTTTTTTACCGATCTCAGTCTTAGGAGAAAGATACATTCTTCAGAGACAAATAAAAAAAAAAAAAAAAAAAACCTACGCTTGCTGAAGGTGAAGTTTGGAAATAAAACGATTAATCCCTTCTGTCGTGTATTCCCGATTAATGCAGCCTCAATATGCTTCAATTTTAGGTTTATAGTATTAAGCGAAAGGTTATACCTATATATACCTATGTATGGGGTTAGGTGAATCCTACTCCACTAGTACCAATAGGCGGCATGGGGGAAGAAGCACTACGCTAGGGAATCAACAACAGGAGAAAAATTTGTAAAAAAATCCTTCCTTTCTTATCGGGATCGGGACTAACTAGAATGGTTGGGACAACAAACATCCATCTCGTTCGTATTTTGGATACCCATATAACCATCGAAGACTGTTGAAGTGACTAATTCCGGGAAATTAAGTGGCGTTGAGGACAAATAAATTGTTGAAGTTACGATTTATCCAGTAATAACTTACTAAATGTTAATAAAGGATCCTTTACAGAAAGGTTGGCTAGAGATTTCGTGTAAAAACACTAGTCCCGCTCAGTTGATAATGAGAATATTGCAATCTTTTTTGATTCCATGGATGTTTATCATTATCCACATAAAGGAGGAGCCGTATGAGATGACAATCTCACGTACGGTTCTGGAACGGAGATTCTTTGAACCGAATGACGACCGTAACGGATGTCGGCTCAATCTGAAGGAAATTATGCGGAAGCTTTACAGAATTATTATGAGGCTATGCGACTGGAAATTGATCCCTATGATCGAAGTTATATACTTTATAACATAGGCCTTATCCACACAAGTAACGGAGAACATACAAAAGCTTTGGAATACTATTTTAGGGCACTCGAACGAAACCCTTTCTTACCTCAAGCTTTTAACAATATGGCCGTGATCTGTCATTACGTGCGACTATCTCCACTATAGAAAGAAAAAAGAAAAGAACCTCCACTAATAGTAATAAATACTAGA